AACTTTCATGTCCAGTTCTGTAGTAGAGATGTCATTGCGAAACAACCATCAACTATAACCCCAAAAGAACCAGATTCCGTAAACAACATAGAGGAAGAATGAGGGGAATATCGTATCGAGGTAATTCTATTTGTTTCGGTCGATATGCTCTTCAGGCACTTGAACCCGCTTGGATCACATCTAGACAAATAGAAGCAGGGCGACGAGCAATGACACGAAATGCCCGCCGTGGTGGAAAAATATGGGTACGTATATTTCCAGACAAACCCGTTACAGTAAGACCTGCGGAAACACGTATGGGGTCGGGTAAAGGATCTCCCGAATATTGGGTAGCTGTTGTTAAACCAGGTAGAATACTTTATGAAATGGGTGGAGTAGCAGAAAATATAGCTCGAAAGGCTATTTCAATAGCGGCATCCAAAATGCCTATACGAACTCAATGCATTATTTCGTGATAGAAACGTATAACCAAAAGAAAGAGTTCTTGGAATAAAAAAGCAATTGCAGGTTTCTTTTTTTTTTTGCCCCTTTTGTTTTGCATTGAAAGAACAGATAAAAAAAATGATATGATTCAACCCCAGACCTATTTGAATGTAGCAGATAACAGCGGGGCCCGAGAATTGATGTGTATTCGAATACTAGGAGCTAGTAATCGCCGATATGCTCATATTGGTGATGTTATTGTTGCTGTGATCAAAGAAGCAGTACCAAATATGCCCCTAAAAAGATCGGAAGTGATCAGAGCTGTAATTGTACGTACTTGTAAAGAACTCAAACGCGATAATGGTATGATAATACGATATGATGACAATGCTGCAGTTGTCATTGATGAAGAAGGAAATCCAAAGGGAACTCGAGTTTTTGGTGCGATCGCCCGAGAATTAAGAAAGTTAAATTTTACTAAAATAGTGTCATTAGCCCCTGAAGTATTATAAGATAAGAACATCATCATCATATAGAGTTATAAGGTATAGTAGAGTATTTTGAATGATTAATAGATTGTGTCTCACGTATATACCTTTAATAATGTTACTTCATAACAAAAAATATCATGTTTATTATATCAAAATTTTGAGGAACCACAAATTTTAGTTCATTATGGGTAGGGACACTATTGCTGACATAATAACCTCTATACGAAATGCTGACATGCATAGAAAAGTAACGGTTCGAATATCATCTACTAGCATCACTGAAAGCATTGTAAAAATACTTTTAAGAGAAGGTTTTATAGAAAACGTGAGAAAACATCGGGAAAACAACAAAGATTTTTTGGTTTTAACCCTACAACATAGAAGAAATAGGAAGGGGCCATCTCAAACTATTTTAAATTTAAAACGGATAAGTCGACCTGGTCTACGAATCTATTCTAACTATCAAAGAATTCCTAGAATTTTAGGTGGTATAGGGATTGTAATTATTTCTACTTCTCGAGGTATAATGACAGACCGAGAAGCTCGATTAGAAGGAATCGGGGGAGAAATCTTGTGTTATATATGGTAATCCTTCGACTATCAAAATTAGATATGAAATTGATTATTTGTGAAAAAAAAAAAGATAAAGAGTTATCTAATATCACTCCTCCTCCATTAGTTGATATTTCAAGGGGGTTGTACCTGGAATGAAGGAACAAAAATGGGTTCATGAAGGTTTAATTACTGAATCACTTCCCAACGGTATGTTCCGGGTTCGTTTAGATAATGAAGATCTGATTCTAGGTTATGTTTCAGGAAGGATCCGACGTAGTTTTATACGGATACTACCAGGAGATAGAGTCAAAATTGAGGTAAGTCGTTATGATTCAACTCGAGGGCGTATAATTTTTAGACTCCGCAACAAAGATTCGAACTCGAACGATTAGGTGATTTAAGATTACTTTTGGGGAGATACAAGTCGAGATTTTAAATGCAATTTCAAGAAACTTATTTTCTTCCACGAAGTAGATTAGGAATTCAGTTTAAGTTAAGGAATGCAAAATATGAAAATCAGGGCCTCTGTTCGTAAAATTTGTGAAAAATGTCGACTGATCCGTAGGCGGGGACGAATTATCGTAATCTGTTCCAACCCAAGACATAAACAAAGACAAGGATAATTTTTCTAAAAGGAACTCTCTAAAGGACCCCAAATGTACAAATAAAAATAAAAGATCTGTTTTAACATGAAATGGATATATCCATATATCTCTGACTCATATTTATGAGATGCTAAAATATGGCAAAACCTATACCAAGAATTGGTTCACGTAGGAATGGACGTATTGGTTCACGTAAAAGTACACGTAGACTACCAAAGGGAGTTATTCATGTTCAAGCAAGTTTCAACAATACCATTGTGACTGTTACAGATGTACGGGGTCGGGTTGTTTCTTGGTCCTCGGCTGGTACTTGTGGATTCAAGGGTACAAGAAGAGGGACACCATTTGCTGCTCAAACAGCAGCAGGAAACGCTATTCGTACAGTAGTGGATCAAGGTATGCAACGAGCAGAAGTAATGATAAAAG